ACAACCAGTCAAGATATGATATATTGGTCATATCATTGTAGCAACTGAAATCTTTTTTGCATAAACACAAAAAAAAACCAAACCAATCTGATTATGAGTTTGGGAAGCGAAATCTAGAATGATGTGGATAAATGGAAGAAGGGTGAGAGAAAGAGATAAAAAGAACGCCAATGATATATGATTCCAATATAATATGTAAGGTCTATGAATCATTTCATAAAAAGCAATGTAATAAAGCATCAAACTAATTCCTCCCGAATTAAATGAATATGTTCATAGAAAAAAAATAAAGAGCCTAGAGCCAATAAAGACTGAGAAGATTGACTCAAGAACAGGAGCTCCATTGTATAATTCAGACCTAACCATTAATTGAGAAGCGATGGGAACGACGGAAACCTGTGAATACAGAAGATTCTATTAAAAACGAATCCTAATGATTCATTGAGTGGGATGGCGGAACAAACCAGGTATCAATTCATTTGTTCTGAAAGATCGTGGGCTAACCTTACAATTGAAATAGATATTGAAAGAGTAAATGTTCGCCCGCGAAAGCTTTATTTTACCGAATTGCTCTATTTTTTGAGCGATCCGATATGATAAAGACAAAACAAAATAAAGATTCGTTATAGCCTTATATATTATTATATTATAAATAAATTATAAATAAAAAATTACATTATCTAGAAATATACGTTTAGCTATATATCCAAAAGCTATATATAAACAAGATATAAAAATTTCTAATAGAAATAGATTAGATGAAAATTAGATGAAATATCAAAGAATCCCACGATTCAGTGTATTATTCAAAAAAATTGAATTTTATCTTAACTAAATTTTTTTGAATCATTTCATTCGCGAGGAGCTGGATGAGAAGAAACTCTCATGTCCGGTTCTGGAGTAGAGATGGAATTTTAAAAAGACCCATCCACTATAACCCCAAAAGAACCAGATTCCGTAAACAACATAGAGGAAGAATGAAGGGAATATCTTATCGAGGTAATCGTATTTGTTTCGGTAGATACGCTCTTCAAGCACTTGAACCTGCTTGGATCACATCTAGACAAATAGAAGCGGGGCGACGAGCAATGACACGAAACGTACGCCGTGGTGGAAAAATATGGGTACGTATATTTCCAGACAAACCAGTTACAGTAAGACCTACAGAAACACGTATGGGTTCGGGGAAAGGATCCCCCGAATATTGGGTAGCTGTCGTTAAACCAGGTAGAATACTTTATGAAATGGGCGGAGTAGCAGAAAATATAGCTAGAAAAGCTATTTCAATAGCGGCGTCCAAAATGCCTATACGAACTCAATTCATTATTTCGGGATAGGAATAAAAGAAAAAGAGGTCTTTGGGATGAAAAAAAATTGCAGGTTTCTTTTTTTGATTTTGGACAAACAATATTTCTTTTTTTTTCCTTCGTTCTTTGCATTGAAAAATCGAATAAAAAAATGATATGATTCAACCCCAGACCCATTTGAATGTAGCGGACAACAGCGGGGCCCGAGAATTGATGTGTATTCGAATCATAGGAACTAGTAATCGCCGATACGCTCATATTGGTGACGTTATTGTTGCTGTGATCAAAGAAGTAGTACCAAATATGCCTCTAGAAAGATCAGAAGTAATCAGAGCTGTAATTGTACGTACCTGTAAAGAACTCAAACGTGACAACGGTATGATAATACGATATGATGACAATGCTGCAGTTATTATTGATCAAGAAGGAAACCCAAAAGGAACTCGAATTTTTGGTGCGATCGTCCGGGAATTGAGACAGTTAAATTTTACTAAAATAGTTTCCTTAGCCCCTGAGGTATTATAAGACGAGACCATGATATAGTTATAGTAAGCGAATGAAATAGATTAATTAGTAGATTGTGTTTCACGCATATACCTTTAATTTAATATTTAATAGAATTCATAAATAAAAAAATAAAAAAGAGCATGTTGATTATATCAAAATTAGCAGGCACCAATAATTTTAGTTCATCATGGGCAGGGACACTATTGCTGACATAATAACCTCTATACGAAATGTCGACATGGATAGAAAAGTAACGGTTCGAATAGCATCTACTAATATCACCGAAAACATTGTTAAAATACTTTTACGGGAAGGTTTTATCGAAAACGTGAGGAAACATCAGGAAAGCAACAAATATTTTTTGGTTTTAACCCTGCGACATAGAAGGAATAGGAAAGGAACATATAGAACTATTTTAAATTTAAAACGGATCAGTCGACCTGGTCTACGAATCTATTCTAACTATCAACGAATTCCTAGAATTTTAGGTGGTATGGGGATTGTAATTCTTTCTACTTCTAGAGGTATAATGACAGACCGAGAGGCTCGCCTAGAAAGAATTGGTGGAGAAATTTTGTGTTATATATGGTAATCCTTCTGATATTCGAATTGGATCCGGAACTTCCTATTTGTGAAAAAAAAAAGAGAAAGGGCGGGTTGTCTAATATCACTACTCCTCCATTAAT